TTGGTCATGCTACTAGAAAATGGAATCCGAAAATGGCACCTTATATCTCTGCAAAGCGTAAGGGTATTCATATTACAAATCTTACTAGAACTGCTCGTTTTTTATCAGAAGCGTGTGATTTGGTTTTTGATGCAGCAAGTAGGAGAAAACAATTCTTAATTGTTGGTACCAAAAATAAAGCAGCTGATCCAGTAGCGCGGGCTGCAATAAGAGCTCGGTGTCATTATGTTAATAAAAAATGGCTAGGCGGCCTTTTAACGAATTGGTCCACTACAGAAATGAGACTTCAAAAGTTCAGGGACTTGAGAATGGAACAAAAGACAGGGGGAATCCACCGCCTTCCGAAAGGGGATGCGGCTCGATTAAAGAGACAGTTATTTCACTTGCAAACATATTTGGGCGGGATTAAATATATGACAGGGTTACCCGATATTGTAATAATCGTTGATCAGCAAGAAGAATATATGGCTCTTCAAGAATGTATCACTTTGGGAATTCCAACAATTTGTTTAATTGATACAAACTGTGACCCGGATCTCACAGATATTTCGATTCCAGCGAATGATGACGCTATAGCTTCAATCCGATTAATTCTTAACAAATTAGTATTTGCGATTTGTGAAGGGCGTTCTAGCTATATACGAAATCCCTGATTAATAATAAGATAAATAAATTCTTTTTTGAATTCCATAGATTGACGGAATCCGTTACTATTTCTGAATCTCATAAAAGAGATAAAAAACTGGGGATATTATGTGATTAGTTGGTATCTAAAATATACAATTCAAGTGAGCAAGTCGAAAAAAAGACGGTTGAATCAAAATAATTTCTTGTAAAGTTTTCTTTCTTTCAGAGGACAATATGAATGTTCTATCATATTCCATTAACACATTAAAAGGGTTATATGAAATATCTGGTGTGGAAGTAGGCCAGCATTTCTATTGGAAAATAGGCGGTTTCCAAGTCCATGCCCAAGTACTTATTACTTCTTGGGTTGTAATTGTTATCTTATTAGGTTCAGCCATTGTAACTGTTCGGAATCCACAAACCATTCCTACTGACGGTCAGAATTTCTTCGAATATATCCTTGAATTTATTCGAGATGTGAGCAAAACCCAGATTGGAGAGGAATATGGTCCATGGGTTCCCTTTATTGGAACTTTGTTTCTATTTATTTTTGTTTCTAATTGGTCAGGGGCGCTTTTACCTTGGAAAATCATAGAGTTACCTCATGGGGAGTTAGCCGCACCCACGAATGATATAAATACTACCGTTGCTTTAGCTTTACTTACGTCAATAGCATATTTTTATGCGGGCCTTAGCAAAAAAGGATTAGGTTATTTCGGTAAATACATACAACCAACTCCAATCCTTTTACCCATTAACATTTTAGAAGATTTCACAAAACCTTTATCACTTAGCTTTCGACTTTTTGGAAATATATTAGCGGATGAATTAGTAGTTGTTGTTCTTGTTTCTTTAGTACCTTCAGTGGTTCCTATACCTGTCATGTTCCTTGGATTATTTACAAGTGGTATTCAAGCTCTTATTTTTGCAACTTTAGCTGCGGCTTATATAGGGGAATCCATGGAGGGACACCATTGACTAAGTTTCGAAATAGTCTTTTTTAGCTTAGTGCAAGGTAATCTATGCCTTGCTCGAGATAATCTTCTTCGTGAACATAAATATACACATAAATAGACAAAAAAGTCTATAAGATCTATCTATCTATAAGATCTATCTATCTATAAGATCTAGAAGAATAGTAAAAAAGATTACGATATTAGGGAATTGTAAAAAAAAAAATTAGGTTCTATAGAGCGATTCCCATTTCAGTCGGTTTTATTCAATTCAAAGATTGACCAAAAGAAAATATTAATAAAGAATAAATTACATGAACTTAGATCAACCAAAGACTTCTATTTCTATGCAATGATTTAGACTAAGAAATTCGCCCATTTAGATTGATTGTATCCATGTGGGATAATGCTAAATTCTAAATTAAATAAAAGGAAGATAGGGGTTTACAAAAAATGAGATTCAAGAGAAAATGGTTTCGTTAGAAGAGTGGGATCAAACTAGGTATATGTAATATATATAATCGTTATAAGCCAACTTTCCTTTATAGATGTTTCGAAAAATGTTTTTAAAATACGACTGAATCCAAGATACAAATAGTTGGTTTACGTTATGGAAGAAAGACATGTATATGTAATAGTAGGCTAGTTATATATGAGCTAAAAGATATATCTAATCCGCCCTCCTATTACTGAGAATTGGGGTAGGGATTCCAATAAAAGTCCTTCTGTTTCATTTGTAACTGTGAATTCAATTCAATATTGAATAAAGAAATTCAATCAAGAAAAAGAACGAAGAGTTCGAATTCAAAGAATGGTTCGGAACAAAGAAAGAAATGGAAAAACAAAAAGTTGTATGAATTCTATGAATTCACAAAAACTCTGTGGATAGGAACTATAAAATAGATATCGAAGTAGTTCTGATGATTCAATAATATTACTACTTCAATTGGGAGCTCTTAGTTGCGTTACTTTGACTAGATGAAAATCTTATCGATGGAATAATTAAGTCATAATTTATTGGTTGATTGTATCATTAACCATTTCTTTTTTTTTGGTGCGAGGAACTTATCATGAATCCATTGATTTCTGCCGCTTCCGTTATTGCTGCTGGGTTGGCCGTTGGGCTTGCTTCTATTGGACCTGGGGTTGGTCAAGGTACTGCTGCGGGCCAAGCTGTAGAAGGTATCGCGAGACAACCCGAGGCAGAGGGGAAAATACGAGGTACTTTATTGCTTAGTCTGGCTTTTATGGAAGCTTTAACAATTTATGGACTGGTTGTAGCATTAGCACTTTTATTTGCGAATCCTTTTGTTTAATCCTATATTTGATTTGTTTAATCTAATCCTATAAAAAAATACGTATTTTTTTTTTTATTGTCTTGTACTTGCTGCTTGCTTTTTCGAATTCTATCAAGATTTTACTCCTACAATTATTTATTTTGTTTTATTTTTATTGGGACAATAACCCAACGGGAAGGATTGATTGGGGGATGAGGAATTAGTATACTGATTCACTTTCTTCCTTCCCCTTTCTTAGTTAGTCCAATCCAAACTTTTTTAAGGAAGTGTTGTAACAAAAAAAAAGTAGATATTTCGCAATTGACACGAGATCTGATACCCAATTCTAATAAGTATTGTTCTTAATTAGAAATTTACAATTGAAAAAAAAATATAAAATAAAATAATCTAGAAAAATAAAAAAATAAATAGATAATTAGTCTGTCTATAAGATTTATAAAAGAAGAGGAGATCGTATGAAAAATATAACCGATTCTTTCGTTTCCTTGGGTCACTGGTCATCCGCCGGGAGTTTCGGGTTTAATACCGATATTTTAGCAACAAATCCAATAAATCTAAGTGTAGTCCTTGGTGTATTGATTTTTTTTGGAAAGGGAGTGTGTGCGAGTTGTTTATTTCAAGAATAGGCTGGATTGAACCAGCTGCACTTTTTTTTTTCGTTTAAACTAGGAAATTTAACTAGAAAAGAAAAGGTGCATGATCCTGCGAATTACTCCTGAATAAATTAAGAAATCATCTTTAAGAACCATAGCATTTCGTGATTCATTGGTAAATAGATTTTGATTCTCTATCAACCAATAATGTGGGACCATTAACATGGTTAAAGCTAAACTGTTTGAAGTCCAGACAGAGCAGGTTACTCTTTCTACTAGTATGTTAATACATACATAAAAGGATTCAAGATGAATAGTTGGAAATTGTTTTCGGTATAGAACACTCATGTCGAAAAAGGATTTGAACCTTTTTTTTTCAAAAAATAGGTATTTCACCCATTCCTATCCAATGCTGAATCGATAACCTACACATAAAGTAAAGTCTTTGGATTTGAAGAAAAAAAGAAACAACTTTACTGACAATTACTTGTTTGGTCAGAAGAGTCCTCCGAATATTCCGGTCTTGGATTAGTGATTAGTTTAGGTTTTGGAATCCGAATAATGAATCGAGAAAAGAGGATAGGCTCATTCCAGTCAAAAAAGAGATGGGAATTTCCCATAAGTAATTGAACTAAACTAATTGAGCGTGAGAGCCAAATGAATCGAAAGACTCATGTTTGGTTCGGGAAGGGATCATGGAAGTTTTGCAATGAATGGAAAGATAATCTACTTTCATTAAGTGATTTATTAGATAATCGAAAACAGAGAATTTTGAATACTATTCGAAATTCAGAAGAACTACGCGGAGGAGCCATTGAACAGTTGGAAAAAGCCCGGGCCCGCTTACGGAAAGTGGAAATAGAAGCGGATCAATTTCGAGTGAACGGATACTCTGAAATAGAACGAGAAAAATTGAATTTGATTAATTCAACTTATAAGACTTTGGAACAATTAGAAAATTACAAAAACGAAACCATTCATTTTGAACAACAAAGAGCGATTAATCAAGTTCGACAACGGGTTTTCCAACAAGCCTTACAAGGAGCTCTAGGGACTTTGAATAGTTGTTTGACCAACGAGTTACATTTACGTACTATTAGTGCCAATATTGGCATGTTTGGGGCGATGAAAGAAATAACTAATTAGACCTTCTACTGTAGGCATTATTTTTTTTTTCCAAAAAAAAAAAATTAAGAAATACTCATGGTAACCATTCGAGCCGACGAGATTAGTAATATTATACGTGAACGTATTGAGCAATATAATAGGGAAGTAAAGATTGTAAATACTGGGACCGTACTTCAAGTGGGTGACGGCATTGCTCGTATTTATGGTCTTGATGAAGTAATGGCAGGTGAATTGGTAGAATTTGAAGAGGGTACGATAGGCATTGCTCTTAATTTGGAATCAAATAATGTTGGTGTTGTATTAATGGGTGACGGCTTGATGATACAAGAGGGAAGTTCTGTAAAAGCAACAGGAAAAATTGCTCAGATACCAGTGAGTGAGGCGTATTTGGGTCGTGTTAT